AAAGGCCCTGATCCTGTTACAAACAAATCAAAAATAAATATTAATCTAATTTTATTTGGAGGTTTTATAGAAAATTAAAATATCATAAATAAATATAATTAAAATATCATTAATAAATATAATAAAATCCTATGAGTTCTAGTCTCAATACTAATGCCAGTTCTTACTGTTTACTAGTTCTTACTGTTCATATGTTTTAATTTGATACGAATTCTAGTTCCTACTATTCCATCTATGAGATGACTCTTTTAAAAGTTCAACCGTTTTAAAAATTTTAATAGGATGTTTTATATGGATTTTCATAAATGTATCATTAGATTATTTTTCAATAATCATGATAATGATTCTCATGTTGTAAAAAAAGGGGGTGTTCTAGTGTACTTTGTGGTGTTCTCATTTGTACTTTTACCCTTTTTTCTACCCTTTCATCGTTTTAATACGAAATCAGGTTTCCGGAACAAATTATTTGTAATTTTGAATCAAGCCCATGCAATGGACTTTGATCCAACGGAGCCCGTAAGGAGCTCACTGAATGGGGAAAGACCTGGTTTTCCCTTGTCGAAGCAAATCGATCTTAGAGAAGGTCTGCAAGCAGGACCCTCCAAGCGTCCGGCTCCCTTACGCGTTAATAGTTTTGAAGAATTATTAACACCACGCTCGTGTTCACAAACCAACACATTACTTAATGTCAAACACAAAACATTTAACAATACTGGCAAGAAATCGTCATTTCAGGAATTTTATAACATACAAATTAAAAGAATTAGAGAACAAAGATATAGAAATATTGAAAATGAGGAGACATTAAAAAAACTAGAAGAGGATAAATACCGACAGTCTAAAATCTACACTGTCCTTAAACCAAAAATGGGGGAGGAACTATCGAAGATAAGTAGAAGCAGTTATAACAAATCGATGAAAGATGTGAGCCCGTTGAAAAGAATTAACCGGTCTTACAAATTGACAACAAATATACCAAATAAATATTGGGAGGACGTCGCGGAACGCCTCCTAGGTAGGGAGGATGAAAGAGCGTGGGAAAGGAACTTAAAGGATTTGCGGAAGAACGGACTATTAAGTCCTTTCTTTAAATCCGCGGCTGAGTGGTGGATATCAAACAGAGAGGATTGAATTAGAGATTAACAAAACCGGAACACGGAATATATGAAATAGATTAAGAAATTTTTGAACTATGATTCATACTTAATATTCATACCTCGCGGCCGGACTCCAAATAGATTAAGAATTGGAATTTGTAAATCGAAAAAGAAAGGTTTGTCTTGTCGTCAAACCTTTCTTTCGATTTATAGTCATTATATCTATTCGTGGAATAAGTGATGATCCAAAGGTTCTTACTCAGAGAATCCTTGGGCTTAGGTTAGAATTTTTATTGAATCATCGTGGTTCTAGTATGAATCTGATGTTTTAATCGATTCATAGGGTCTTAACAAGAGAATTCCTATCAATAATAAAAAAAAAACAACAAATAAAAGCTACATTATATACAAAAAAGTAAAGAAAAAAATAGGGAAAAAGAGGATTCAGGAGGCCTGTAAGAATCAAGATAAAGACGACTGAGCCAACTTGATATTTTGGTATTATCTCCATAAAGAAAAGCTTTCGGATTTTTCTCATCTTCCCTTGTATCTTCAGAGAAGATTGAATTAGAGATTAAGAAAATAAGTTTCAAGCTTTCTATTACATATCCGTTCCAACTAGTATTTGGGTGTTTTGCTTGAGCTGTACGAGATGAAAGTCTCATATATGGTTCTCAGAGGGGGAGTCCCACCTATCTCAATAAAGTATATGATTGGTTTGAAGAACGTCTCGAGATTCAGGCGATTGCGGATGATATAACTAGTAAATACGTTCCTCCTCATGTCAACATATTTTATTGTCTGGGAGGCATTACGCTTACTTGTTTTTTAGTA